AATAAAGTGCCTGAGATAAAGGGTCATTTTGATAGAATGAATAACGTAAAATTTTATTTTACCTTTATTACTTCTTGCAGACTTAAACTACTCCTAAAACATCAAAAATTTTCGTGCATCAATACACCAAGAAATAAAAAGATAAGCTAAATAAGCTAATAGGTTCATACCCTTTTTATGAGAGTAATAATCTCTCTCTTTTTAATTATAATAAATTTATCATCATTATTATTCTCATCTACTTTAATTATAGGGACATTAATTACAATTAGAGCTAAATCATGAATTATTATATGAATTGGATTAGAAATTAATTTATTATCTTTTATCCCTATAATAAATAAAAATAAAACTCCTTTTGAGAGAGAATCCTCAATTAAATATTTTATAACCCAGGCTATAGCATCAATATTATTGTTAATAACAATCATTATCACAGAGATAATAACAATAAATAGAGAATGAATTAGAATATTAATACTATCAGCTCTATTTATTAAAATAGGGGCTCCCCCATTCCATTTCTGATTCCCAGCAGTAATACAAGGATTATCTTGAATAAACTGTATGTTATTAATAACATGACAAAAAATTGCGCCTATGGTTATAATAGGATATCAATTATGAGTAGGAATATTCAGCAACTCTATTATTTTAATAAGTGTAATTGTAGGAGCAATCGGAGGATTCAACCAAACTTCAATCCGTAAATTATTAGCATATTCTTCAATTAGACATTTAGGATGAATAATTACAGCTATAATAATAGGAACATGATATTGGACTATATATTTTGTAATATATACTCTCCTTAATATTGCAGTAGTAATTATTATAAAAAGAAACTCAATATATTATTTATCACAAGTCTTTTCATTTAAAATGAACAGTAATATAAAATTTACACTATTCATAAGAATATTATCACTAGGGGGACTACCTCCTTTCTTAGGATTTCTACCAAAATGAATAATCATTCAAAATTCTATAGGAATAGAAAATAGATTTATTATTATCATAATAGTCATAACAACTATGATCACATTATATTTCTATTTACGAATAACTTATAGAGCATTTACCCTTAATAATCAGACACCATACTGATTAATAGAAAGTAAAAATAAATCAGTGATATACATATCAATAATTATTTCGCTAATAAGAATTCCACTAATTACTATAATTAATTTATATTAAGATCTTATGTTAAATAAACAAATAGCCTTCAAAGCTATAATTAAAAGTCCTAATCTTTTAGGTCTTAGTTTAATAAAAACAACTTTAGAATTGCAGTCTAACATCATAAATTGACTATAAAACCTAGCAAGAGAGGGATTCTCCTCGTAAATAGATTTACAGTCTATTGTCTAATTCTCAACCATCTTACTTTATTAAAGGGTCATTAATAAATAGATATAAAGAATGCGACAATGGCTGTTTTCCACTAATCATAAAGATATTGGAACCTTATACCTAATGTTCGGTGCATGAGCAGGTATAGTAGGTACCGCACTTAGTATATTAATTCGAGTTGAACTGGGTCAACCAGGATCACTTATTGGAGATGATCAGATTTATAATGTAGTAGTAACAGCTCACGCTTTCGTAATAATTTTCTTTATAGTAATACCAATTATAATTGGTGGTTTCGGAAACTGGTTGGTTCCCTTAATATTAGGAGCACCCGATATAGCTTTCCCACGATTAAATAACATGAGATTTTGACTATTACCACCATCATTAACTTTATTATTAGCAAGAAGTTTAGTAGAAAGAGGAGCAGGTACTGGTTGAACAGTATACCCTCCATTAGCAGGTGCTATTGCACATGCAGGGGGATCTGTCGATTTGACAATTTTTTCATTACACCTAGCCGGTGTATCTTCAATTTTAGGGGCAATTAATTTTATTACCACAGTAATTAATATAAAATCACCAGGAATAAAATTAGATCAGTTGCCCTTATTTGTATGGGCAGTAGTAATTACTGCAGTTTTATTACTATTGTCATTACCAGTTTTAGCCGGTGCTATTACAATATTACTAACCGATCGAAACATTAATACGTCATTCTTTGACCCAGCAGGAGGGGGAGACCCAATTTTATATCAACACCTATTCTGATTCTTTGGTCACCCTGAAGTTTATATTTTAATTCTTCCAGGATTCGGAATAATTTCACATATTATTGCTCAAGAGAGAGGAAAAAAGGAAACATTTGGAGTACTTGGTATAATTTATGCTATAATTGCAATTGGTATTTTAGGGTTTGTAGTATGAGCACACCACATATTTACTGTAGGAATAGATGTAGATACTCGAGCATATTTCACTTCAGCCACTATAGTAATTGCTGTTCCAACAGGAATTAAAATTTTCAGTTGACTGGCAACTTTGCATGGATCTCAACTAAATTATAGACCATCATTAATATGAGCTCTAGGATTCGTATTTTTATTTACTGTAGGTGGATTAACAGGAGTAGTATTAGCAAATTCATCAATCGATATTGCAATACATGATACGTATTATGTGGTAGCCCATTTCCATTATGTATTATCTATAGGAGCAGTATTTGCTATTATAGGAGGATTAATCCACTGATTCCCTTTATTTACAGGAACAACGATAAATAGACAAATATTAAAGGCCCAATTCTTAACAATATTTATTGGTGTAAATCTCACATTTTTCCCGCAACATTTTCTAGGATTGGCAGGAATACCACGACGATACTCTGACTATCCAGATTCTTATACAGCATGAAATATTATATCTACCCTGGGAAGATCAATTTCCATAATAGGAGTAATCATATTATTATTTATCATTTGAGAAGCAATAGCATCACAACGACAAGTATTATCAGCTAGTGCTATAAATACATCAATTGAATGATATCAAAAAACCCCACCGACAGAACATAGTTACTCCGAATTACCATTAATAATCAAGTTTTAATATGGCAGAAAAGTGCCATGGATTTAAGCTCCATTAATGGAGGTTAATCCTCCTATTAAAAATGGCAACATGAGCGCAATTAAATTTTCAAGAAGCAGCATCTCCAATAATAGAACAAATAATTTATTTTCATGATCATACAATAATAATTTTATTAATCATTACAGTGATAGTAGGATATGTAATAATTTCCATATGTTGAAACAAACAACTAAATCGAAACTTATTAGATGGTCAAAAGATCGAAACAGCATGAACCATTTTACCAGTATTTGTTTTAATTATAATTGCTATACCCTCTTTACGTTTACTATACTTAATAGATGAAGTAAGTGAGCCTTCAATCACACTAAAAACAGTAGGACATCAATGATACTGAAGATATGAATATTCAGATTTCAACCATATTGAATTTGATTCATATATAATCCCAGAAAGCGACCTAGAAAATGGTATGTTCCGATTATTGGAAGTTGATAATCGAGTAGTACTACCTATACAAGCGCAAGTACGAATTCTCGTAACCGCCGCAGATGTACTACATTCATGAACAGTGCCTTCATTAGGAGTAAAAGTTGATGCTACCCCTGGCCGAATTAATCAAACAAGTTTTTTTATAAATCGGCCAGGTTTATTTTACGGACAGTGTTCCGAAATTTGTGGAGCAAATCATAGATTTATACCAATTACAATTGAAAGAGTTAAAACTAAGACATTTATTGATTGAATCCAAAAAATAAGAGAAGCTTCATTAGGTGACTGAAAGTAAGTAATGGTCTCTTAAACCATAATATAGTAAATTAACGAAATACTCCTAATGAAAAGAATTAGTTAAAAAATAACATTAGAATGTCAAACTAATTTTACTGATATAATCAGTATTCTTTACATCCCACAAATAGCACCTATAAGATGAATAATACTATTTACATTTTTTACAATAATATTTATTATTATTATAACAATAAATTACTACATTTACATCCCAAAAATGGAAAAAATAGAAAAAGAAGATATTTTCTCAAATAAAACAATAAATTGAAAATGATAACAAACTTATTCTCAGTATTTGATCCTACTTCATCAATTCTTGGTACATCAATAAATTGATCATCTACCATATTAGGGGTAGCTATAATACCAATAATATTTTGAATTGTGCCAAATCGAACAATTGTATTATGAAATACAATAATATCTACATTACACAAAGAATTTAAAACCTTATTAGGTATTCAAGCATTTAATGGAAGAACATTCATTTTCATTTCATTATTTGCACTAATTGTATTTAATAATTTCATAGGACTATTTCCTTACATTTTTACTAGATCCAGACATTTATCATTCACATTAACCCTGGCATTACCAATATGATTAAGATTCATGATTTATGGATGAATCAATCATACACAACATATATTTGCACACTTAGTACCACAAGGTACCCCTCCAGTACTAATACCATTCATAGTAATAATTGAAACAATCAGTAATATAATTCGACCAGGAACTTTAGCTGTACGATTAGCCGCAAATATAATCGCAGGTCATTTATTAATAACCCTATTAGGGAATACAGGGCCCTCAATTACCTACTCAATTTTATCACTATTGTTGATTACACAAGTAGCCCTACTAATACTTGAGTCAGCAGTAGCTATTATTCAATCATATGTCTTTGCAGTACTCAGCACCCTTTATTCTAGAGAAGTAAATTAATGTCAACACACCAAAATCACCCATATCATTTAGTAGATCAAAGACCATGACCATTAACAGGAGCTATTGGAGCTATAGCTATAGTAACGGGACTAGTAAAATGATTTCATCTATATAGAAATCAGTTAATACTGGTAGGAACGACACTAGTAATATTAACTATATATCAATGATGACGAGATATTTCACGAGAAGGAACTATACAAGGACTACACACATACCCAGTGGTAATTGGATTACGATGAGGGATAATTCTATTTATTACATCCGAAGTATTATTTTTCTTCTCATTTTTCTGAGCTTACTTTCACAGAAGTTTATCTCCTGCAGTGGAATTAGGAAGAATCTGACCTCCAAAGGGAATTTCCCCATTTGACCCAATATCAATCCCGATACTAAATACATCAATTCTATTAGCATCAGGGGTTACTGTAACATGAGCACATCATAGACTCATAGAAAATAATCACTCACAAGCAATACAGGGATTATTCTTCACTGTATTATTAGGTATTTACTTTACTATCTTACAAGCATATGAATATATTGAAGCACCATTTACAATTGCAGATTCAGTATATGGTTCAACATTTTTTGTAGCAACAGGATTTCATGGGTTGCATGTAATTATTGGGACATCTTTCCTAATAGTATGTTTATTACGACATTATATAAAACACTTCTCATCAAACCACCACTTTGGATTTGAAGCAGCAGCATGATATTGACATTTTGTAGATGTAGTATGATTATTCCTATATATTTCAATTTATTGATGAGGTAGATATTTATTTAGTATAAAAGTATAATTGACTTCCAATCAATAGGACTGATTAAAAATCAGAATAAATATTGAATACAATAATTATAATAGCAATAATCCTAATAATTCTCTCGACAGTAATCATAATAATTGCATCATTATTATCAAAAAAATCAATTATTGACCGAGAAAAAAGAACACCATTTGAGTGTGGATTTGACCCATTCTACGTAGCACGTATCCCATTTTCATTAAAATTTTTTCTAATTGCCGTAATTTTCCTAATTTTTGATGTAGAAATCGCCATTATTATACCAGTAATATTAAATATAAATAATTCATTACCAGAAATATGAGGAATGACATTCACTATTTTCGTAGTAATTTTATTAGTAGGACTATATTATGAATGACATCAAGGAGCACTTGAATGATCAAATTAAAAGGATAGTAGTTAACTATAACATTTGAGTTGCATTCAAAAAGTATTGACCATAATCAATCTATCTTAAATGAAAAGTGAAAAATCACAACCAGTTTCGACCTGGCCATTGGTATAAAATTACCTTCATTTAAAAATTAATTGAAGCCAAAAAGAGGCATATCACTGTTAATGATAATACTGAATAATATTATTCCAATTAAGAGGATAAATTGTATTGAGAACAGGCTGCTAACTTGAATCCCTAGCGGTTTAAATCCGTTATTATCCTTGTTTATGTAGTTTAAGTAAAACATTACATTTTCAATGTAAAAATAAAAGAATACTTTTCATAAATATTTAAGGGTAAAAATTACCATATTTACAGCTTCAATGTAAAGCTTTATAATTAAGCTACTCAAATAAAATAAAAGTAAAATAACAAAGATGAAAAAAGCAAAACACATTAAATAAACCTTAATTAAATTAACTTGTAAAAATTGAATAAATATAGAGTTAGATCGAAAAAGACTAAATATACCCTGACCACCAAATATTTCACATCAACCTTGATCAAATCTTTTTACTAATAAGGTACCAACACCCAAAAAGGAAGGACTCAATCCTCGAGTTCTAATATAAGGTATAAATCATATTCTACCAAGAAAAAATGTAGATAACATAAAATATATTGTAATCAAATTATAATTATAAGAAAAGAAAGAAAATATATAACCAAATAAAGCACCAAAAACTCTTACAAATAAAGCCAACCCCTTTAATTCAAAAGGTAAACAAATTATAGAAGGGCAGGGGAAAATGATTCAAGACAATAAACTACCACCTATGATAGCCATAAAAACCATTCCTATTATACCCTTAAGCATATTTCAACCTTCATCTCTTATTCCTCTAGAAACAGATAAATTGTTGTCTCCAACAACAGTATAACAAATCAAACGAGCAGTATAACAAGCAGTTAAACCCGTAGAAAAAAAATAAAAAATGAAACTAACTATATTCAAAGAACCAAATACACTTATCTCTAAAATTAAATCCTTAGAATAAAACCCAGCCAAAAATGGCATACCACAAAGAGCCAAATTAGAAATACAGAAACATCTAGTAGTTAAAGGTAAATAATAAACCAATCCACCCATAAAACGAATATCCTGACAATCATTTAAATTATGAATTATAACCCCAGCACATATAAAAAGTAAAGCCTTAAATAAAGCATGAGTTAAAAGATGAAAAAAAGCCAAATTATAGAATCCCATTGATAAAATACTTATTATTAACCCCAACTGACTTAAAGTAGAAAGAGCAATAATCTTCTTCAAATCAAACTCGAAATTAGCACCAAGACCAGATATAAATATGGTTATACCACCAATAAATAATAAATAATCACAATAACCAGTATTAACAATTAAAGAATTAAAACGAATTATTAAATAAACCCCAGCAGTAACTAAAGTAGAAGAATGAACAAGAGCAGAAACAGGAGTAGGAGCTGCCATCGCAGCAGGAAGTCAAGAAGAAAAAGGAATTTGAGCTCTCTTAGTTATAGATGCAAAAATTATTAAAAAAGCAATAATTTTAGCTTCAAGAAGGTAACTAAATATATCAACATAAAAAATATAATTTCAAGAACCAAAATTTAATATTCAAGCAATAGAAATCAAAAAAGCGACATCCCCTAAACGATTAGATAAAACTGTTAATATACCAGCACTATAGGACTTAAAATTTTGATAATAAATAACCAATAAATAAGAAATTAAACCAAGACCGTCTCAACCCAACAAAATAGAAATTATATTAGGACTAATAATTAATAACATTATAGATAAAACAAACAAAATTACCAAAATAATAAAACGGACAAGATAAGGGTCCCCCTCTATATAATCGTTTCTATAAAAAATTACTATAGAAGAAATAAATAAAACAAAACCTATAAAAGTTAAAGACATTCAATCAAACAAAAAAGTCATAACAATAGGAGCAGAATTTAAAATTAAAACCTCCCATTCAATGAAATAACAAATTCTAAATAAACAAAAATAAATACCAATAAAAAAAAAGGTCATCCCTAATATTAATAAAATAATAAATCTAATATTACAAACTCTTAAACGCCAATTAATTACCTAAGGTAAGAAAATTACATCTACGACACCACAAATCGTTATTTTAAATAAACTACTCAAGATTAAAATAGAGAAAACAACAAATTTACATTCAAAATATATAAATTTAAAGGCAACCAATGTAAAAATAACAATAAGTACTCGCGATAATAACCAGAGCTAAGACTATACAAACAAGAAAAAATCTTACCATGTTGAGAATAAGAATATAAATATAAAGTATAACCAGCTCTAAAAAAAGAAAGAAATGCCAAACCAAATATAGAAACTCAACTTCAAGAAACCAGTCTATTAAAAAGACTAATTTCACCTAACAGATTAAGAGTAGGAGGAGCCGCTATATTAGAGGAACAAAGAAGAAATCATCATAAGCACATTCTAGGTATTAAATTAATTAACCCCTTATTTAAAAGTAGACTACGACTACCAATTCGTTCATACGAAATATTTGCTAAACAAAACATCCCAGAAGAACATAAGCCATGAGCGATCATTAAAGAATAACTACCATTTAACCCCCAATAAGATATAGTTATTATACCCCCTAATACAATTCCCATATGAGCGACAGAAGAATAAGCAATTAATGATTTCAAATCAACTTGACGCAAACAAATAAATCTAACTAAAACACCACCAAGTAATCTAATACCGACAATTAAAAAATTAAAATGAATTCCTAAAAAATAAATTAAAGAAAAAACACGCAATAACCCATAACCCCCTAACTTAAGAAGAACCCCTGCCAAAATTATAGACCCTGCAACTGGAGCCTCCACATGAGCCTTAGGCAATCAAAGATGAAAAATAAATATAGGCATTTTAACTAAAAAAGCCAATACCAAAGAAATATAAATATAGAACCCAAAATTTAATCCGTGGAAAGAGAAAAACAAATAAATATTTAAAGTATTAACGTTATAATATAAATTAAATAAAGAAGCAAGAAGAGGTAAAGAAGCAAATAAAGTATAAAAAAGTAAATAAATACCAGCTTGTATACGCTCAGGTTGATACCCTCAACCTAAAATTAAAAAGAAAGTAGGAATTAGAGAACTCTCAAAGAAGAAATAAAATATAAATAAATTAGTTCTCAAAAAAGATAAAATTAAAAAAACTAATAATATAATATTTATGAAAACAAATAAACGTAAATTATTATTAAAAACATAAACACCTCTACTGGCTAATAACATTAAACAACAAATCCAAAATCTTAACAAAATTAAACCATATCTCAATATATCTTCACCAAAATAATAATCCAAATTTCTAACATAAAAATTTAAATGACCAAATACCAAAAAAAGTAAAGAACCAAAAAACAAAAAAGACAATACAACTCAATAATTTAAAAAATAAATAGAAGGGATCAAAAATAAAGTGAAAAAAATAAATTTTAACATTGTAACATATTAAAATTAACAAACTGATCACTACCATGACTACGAATTATAGAAACCAAAATAGAAAGCCCTAATGCTCCTTCACAAACGCTAAATGTTAAAAAATATATAAGAAAATATAGATCATAAAAATTTAAAATTAAGAAAATAAATATATAAAAAAATATAGATAAAACTATAAACTCAAGACTAAGTAAAGTAGAAAGTAAATGTTTACGTTTTCTAAAAAAAGAAACTAAACCAGAAAAGAAAAAAAAGAAAAAAAGTAATTTATAAAGAATTAACATTAGTTATAGTAGTTTACAAAAAACATTGGTCTTGTAAACCAAAATTGAGAATAAATTCTCCTAAAACTCCCCCCCCTTTTTTTACTGTCAAAGAGAAATAATATTATTCATCTCTAATCTCCAAAATTAGTATTTTAATTAAACTACTCTTTGACCCATCAGACAATTAATATTCTTAATTCTTAATTCCGCTAACAGAATAATTTTTATTATAATGAAACACCCTATATCAATAGGGGTAACATTATTAATACAAACTATCATTATTTGTGTAATTACAAGTAATATATCAAAAACCTCATGATTTTCTTATATTTTATTCTTGGTGTTTTTAGGAGGTATATTAATTTTATTTATTTATATAACTAGAGTAGCATCAAATGAACTTTTTATAAAAAACAAGCTTTCCTCTTTTGTTGCCATCATTTTAGGAACAACACTAATAGTAATAACATTTATATTCATTGATCCAATATTATTAAATAACAATTCACAAGAAACAATAGAATTTCTTATTAAAAACAATGAAGCAATAATAACAATAAGTCTATTTAATTACCCAAATAATATTATAACTATTGCAGTAGTGTTATACTTGTTTTTAACACTAGTTGTAGTCGTTAAAATTACAGAGTCACATCAAGGACCTCTACGAAGAAATAACTAATGAATAAACCAATACGAATTTCACACCCTTTATTCAAAATCGGAAATAATGCCCTAATTGATTTACCCTCTCCTTCAAATATTTCAATTTGATGAAATTTCGGATCCTTACTAGGACTATGTCTAGTTTTACAAATTTTAACTGGATTATTTTTAGCTATGCATTATACAGCAAATATTGATATAGCATTTTATAGAGTAAATCACATTTGTCGTGATGTTAATAATGGATGATTACTTCGAACATTACATGCAAATGGGGCTTCAATATTCTTTATCTGTATTTATTTACACATTGGTCGAAATATTTATTATGGATCATATAAATATATACATACATGATCCGTAGGAGTAATCATTTTATTCTTAGTTATAGCAACAGCATTTATAGGATATGTACTTCCATGAGGACAAATATCTTTTTGAGGAGCTACTGTTATTACTAATTTATTATCTGCAATCCCTTATTTAGGTACAATATTAGTTCAATGAGTTTGGGGGGGATTCGCAGTTGATAATGCAACATTAACTCGATTTTTTACCTTCCACTTCGTATTGCCCTTTATTGTAGCAGCTGCTACAATAGTACACTTATTATTTCTACACCAAACTGGATCTAATAACCCAATAGGATTAAATAGAGATAGAGACAAAATTCCATTTCACCCATATTTTTCATGAAAGGATGTAGTAGGATTCTTAATATTAATTATATTTTTAGTAATTCTATCATTAGTAAACCCTTATATATTAGGAGATCCTGATAATTTTATTCCAGCTAATCCATTAGTCACACCAGTTCATATTCAACCAGAATGATACTTTTTATTTGCCTATGCAATTCTACGCTCAATTCCTAACAAATTAGGAGGTGTGATCGCACTAGTTATATCAATCGCAATTCTATTTATTATGCCAATTTATCAAAGTAAATTTCGAGGATTACAATTCTATCCAATTAATCAAATATTATATTGAAGTATGGTTAGAACAGTAGTATTATTAACATGAATTGGAGCACGTCCAGTAGAAGACCCATACATTATTACAGGACAAATCTTAACAGTAGTATACTTCTTATTTTATATTATTCACCCAGTTTTAATAAAAACTTGAGACAACATCATAAATTAATAACTAATAAGCTTTAATGAAGCATGTGTTTTGAAAGCACAAGATAAAGAATAGTGTCTTTATTAGTTTATACTAGTTTTTATACGTTAAATTAAGACCGACAAATACAAAAGCTTTAATCCTATAAAAAAAATTAAATAGTTTAATGACACAGGCAAAAAACTTTTTCAGGCCAAGTATATAAGTTTATCATAACGATAACGTGGAAGAGTACCACGAGCTCAAATAAAGCAAAAAGAAATAAAAGTTAACTCAAAAAAGAAAACCAAAGAATTAATATAACAACCCAGAAAAATAACAACAAATAACATTCTCATGAATAAAATTCTTGCATACTCAGATATAAAAATTAAAGCAAATCCTCCTCTTCTATATTCAATATTAAATCCTGAAACCAACTCAGATTCCCCTTCAGCAAAATCAAAAGGAGTTCGGTTAGTTTCAGCTAAACAAGAAGCAAACCAAATTAACATTAAAGGTAAACATAAAAAAGAAAATCAAATATAACCCTGAAATAACTTAAAATTAATCAAAGAATAACCTTCACATAAAAAAATAAAAGACAATAAAATTAAAGCTAATCTTACTTCATAAGAAATAGTTTGAGCAACAGCACGAAGACCCCCTAATAAAGAATAAATAGAATTAGAAGATCAGCCAGCAATTATAACTGTATAAACACCTAATCTAGTACAACACAAAAAAAATAATAGTCCTAAATTAAATCTAAAAAGACCAAAATAGAAAGGTACAACAAGTCAACAAAATAAAGAAATAAATAGACTAAAAACAGGTGAAAAATAATAAGGTAAATAATTAGATCTTATAGGAAATGTTTGCTCCTTATTAAATAACTTAATTGCATCAGAAAAAGGTTGTACTACTCCACAATAACCAACTTTATTCGGACCTTTACGAATTTGTATATAACCTAAAACTTTACGTTCCAACAAAGTAAGAAAAGCCACTCCAACCAAAACAAAAACAACTAACAAAATACCCCCCAAAAAATTTAATAAAATATCATTGATAAACAAGTACTATTTGTAAGAATTAACCTTACATTAATGAATTCTAAATTCATGACACTTTTCTGCCAAAATAGTTTAAAGTTAATCAAAATAAAGAAAATATTTCATAGTAATGGTCCTTTCGTACTAAAAACTATAAGAAGTTTGGGGATAGAAACCGACCTGGCTTAAACCGGTCTGAACTCAGATCATGTAAGAATTTAAAGGTCGAACAGACCTATTAATTAAGCTACTGCACCTAACTATTATCTTAATCCAACATCGAGGTCGCAAGCCTTCTTGTAAATTTGAACTCTGAAAGAAGATTACGCTGTTATCCCTAAGGTAACTTAATCTAATGATCAATAATATTGGATCCAATAAATCATAAATTAATGTAAATTAAATGATAAAAGTTAAATATATATTTATTGTCACCCCAACAAAACAATATTAAAATTAATATTAAATTATTAAACAAAGAAATATTAAAAATAATATAATGTAAAGCTCTATAGGGTCTTCTCGTCCTCCAAAAATATTTAAGCCTTTTAACTTAAAAGTTAAATTATAAATTTATAAATAAGACAGTTTATGTTTCGTTAAACCTTTCATACCAGCCTCCTATTAAAAGACTAATGATTATGCTACCTTTGCACGGTCAATATACCGCGGCCGTTAAATTTAATTCACTGGGCAGGCCAGACTTTCCAAAAAAACGAAAAGACATGTTTTTGATAAACAGGCGAACATAATATTTGCCGAGTTCCTCAATTATATATTGCATAAAATAAATTAAAAACACAATTATATACTAATTTAATCATAATTAATATGAATACAAAGTTAATTAATAAATTTTAATAACAAATCTAAATTAAAGAAAATCAAATATAAATGAATTATACTATAACGTAATATAAAGATGGGTGATTCTATTCCTACTACATTCAAAAATACATAAAATTATAGAAAAAAATAAAGCTTATCCCTTATTATTTTTAACTTAACAAATAATTCATTAAAAAAGAAAAAAGTAAATGCTAAGACTAAATTAAATTTAATTCTTAAAAAACTAGATACCTTTATAAACGAATAGAATTTCTCATCTAATAAGTTATTATTAAAAGTTATGCAACACTTAATAAATTAAATTATTAGCTCTTATAAAATCGAGAAATAAAAATAAATTTAATAAAATTGATCAACCCTGATACAAAAGGTAATATAAATTATATATACTTTATTAAATATAAATTTTCAATATATTTCAACATTCCCTTACAGTACTAATTAACTACAACTAAAATTTATATTTCTAAGTTTATAATACTAAAATATAGAAGTATTTCTTATAAAATAAAAAAAAGAAAAACAGTAAATTTTTTTATAAAATCAAATTAAACTGAATTGCACAGTCTCTTTATCAGTGTAAATGAAATGTTCTCTTATAGAACTACAATTTGATTTACTATCTAGATACATCTTCCGATACATCTACTATGTTACGACTTATCTCATTTTATTATGAGAGCGACGGGCGATGTGTGCATATTTTAGAGCCAAAGTCAAAGAATTAAATAAATTAATTTACTTCCAAATCCACCTTCAAACTAAACATAAAATTAATTATCCATATAAATAAATTTATTGTAACCCATTACCTACTTAGATATTAGCTTCACCTTGACCTGACATTTTTATATTAAATAATCAAGAAAATTTTTTCTAAAAAAATATTCTTATGACGGAGGTATAAAAACTGGATACAAAACTAAGTACACAAAATCGTGGAATATCAATTATAGAACAGGTTCCTCTGGAAAGAATAAAATACCGCCAAATTCTTTGGGTTTCAAGAACTTAACTACTACTACCCAAGTGAAAAATTAACACCTAATATAAAAGGGTATCTAATCCTTGTTTAATATTTAAGTTTCATAGAATAAAAATAAATATATTCAAAATAAATATAAATTCCACCTAAAAAATAAAAAGATAATAAAAACAAAAATATACTACCAACCAATAATGATCTTTCTCTCCAATCGTATAACCGCGGATGCTGGCACGAATTTAACCAGAAATAAAGAATTCACTGTCTCCAAAATGACTTGAACAACAATATTTATCACTACAAATTAAATCTTTTAGAAAGCTAAAATAGTATATAAAATAAAACTAAAAAGATCATTTAGCAAGAATAAAACTCTCAGTTATTCTGAGAGGGCCAACAAATTCGAAAATGAATATACAGATAAAAACCACATCAAAGTAAAAATTACTAGTATATTCGAAAGTTTCCTCCCAAACACAAGTGTTGGTAAGGCTAAACCATACCAACAATAAATACTTTAAATGAAATAAACAAAATAAAATTAGAAAAAAGGGGTCATTCAATTTCCTAATTACAGTAGAATCAAAATAAAATAAACAAGTAAACATCTAAAACCTAAAACAAAATAAACTTTTTCCAAATAAGAGGGGTTATTAGTGATAACAAAGTAAAACCCAAATTCGAAAATGAATATACAGATAAAAACCACATCAAAGTAAAAATTACTAGTATATTCGAAAGTTTCCTCCCAAACACAAGTGTTGGTAAGGCTAAACCATACCAACAATAAATACTTTAAATGAAATAAACAAAATAAAATTAGAAAAAAGGGGTCATTCAATTTCCTAATTACAGTAGAATCAAAATAAAATAAACAAGTAAACATCTAAAACCTAAAACAAAATAAACTTTTTCCAAATAAGAGGGGTTATTAGTGATAACAAAGTAAAACCCAAATTCGAAAATGAATATACAGATAAAAACCACATCAAAGTAAAAATTACTAGTATATTCGAAAGTTTCCTCCCAAACACAAGTGTTGGTAAGGCTAAACCATACCAACAATAAATACTTTAAATGAAATAAACAAAATAAAATTAGAAAAAAGGGGTCATTCAATTTCCTAATTACAGTAGAATCAAAATAAAATAAACAAGTAAACATCTAAAACCTAAAACAAAATAAACTTTTTCCAAATAAGAGGGGTTATTAGTGATAACAAAGTAAAACCCAAATTCGAAAATGAATATACAGATAAAAACCACATCAAAGTAAAAATTACTAGTATATTCGAAAGTTTCCTCCCAAACACAAGTGTTGGTAAGGCTAAACCATACCAACAATAAATACTTTAAATGAAATAAACAAAATAAAATTAGAAAAAAGGGGTCATTCAATTTCCTAATTACAGTAGAATCAAAATAAAATAAACAAGTAAACATCTAAAACCTAAAACAAAATAAACTTTTTCCAAATAAGAGGGGTCAATCCTAATAAAATTAATCATCTAATATTTAATTATATTATATATAAATATTTATATTATAATATCTAATTATTAATTCTTTATTTCAATTTTTAATTAATAGTTATTAGATTATTATTATGTAATAGATTATATTTTATATTAATATATATTATATTCTATTATCTAATATTTAATTATATTATATATAAATATTTATATTATAATATCTAATTATTAATTCTTTATTTCAATTTTTAATTAATAGTTATTAGATTATTATTATGTAATAGATTATATTAATATATTGTAATTATTAATTATTTTTAATTAAGAAATAACTAGATTTATAAAATTAGGTAGCTGGCTACTAAAAAGTTATCAATAATAATATTTTATCGAATACATAAGTATTATTAAAAAATTTTTATTTAATTTTATTTTCA